AGACTGATGGAGTCTTGTATAGAATATACAAATGGATCCAATTTCTACCTGTTATTATGATATTACGATAAGATTGGGTATCAGAAATAAGATTGGGTACCAGAAATAGATTCATGATTTGATCCATTCTCTATGAATGAGATAAAGACAGAATAATCCGGAACAGTATCGAGTTGGTTTTTATTTTAGCACTTAACTTATTTCATTGATTCCACCATTGTTCAAAAAAGGATTCACAGAGAAGAGGGAGCTCTTGTTAGTGTTAGTAGAATTAGTAGAATACGATTGAAGTGCGTAAAGGGCATTGTATAAGTATATCCAGATATAGCTATCTAGTTATCTGCATATCCCCTCTTTTCGGGGTGCTATATGATAATTTCCAATTTAGATTCAACTTATTCAATAGAAAAATATTCAATGCAAAATTCAAGCACGACAATTCCCTACCCTATAAGATAAGATAAGGTGGATAGGACTAGGTATGCGTGTAACAATTTATGTTCGAGGGTTTACATATACACATATATGTTGTTATAATTGAAATTGAAAACAATGGATACTGATTAGTCGTGTATCAACTTTTTTGTTTTCTTATGTTATTAATTTAATTATTAAGGTAAGGAACGAAAACGTTAGATCAAAATCCAAGAACTGTTCATGAATTCACAGGAAATAAAATAATTAATGGTTCCAATTTACTCTAAATTTTGGACTCTGTGCCTAGAAATATCTTTTTTCTGTTTCAATATAAAATATAAAAATAAAAAAAAAATATTATGTTTTGAAACACTATACAATCAAGAGAACCCTGGACCCAGGGATCCCTTTTGGAAAGGGATAAAGAAACCCGTTTTAAAAATCCAACTCAAACCAAAAAAAGGTTGAGTAGCCCCCCCCCCCCCAAAAAAAAAAAAGAAAGAGTTAGGTCTATTTTGGATCATTTTGGCGGCATGGCCGAGTGGTAAGGCGCGGGACTGCAAATCCCTTTCTCCCCAGTTCAAATCCGGGTGTCGCCTGATCAACAAAAGAAAAGCTTCGGAATACCTTATCCTTCTATGCTAATAGAACTCACAAAATTCTTGCCTGACAGAAGCATGACTAGGGTTGTAGATACTGTATTTTAAGAATACAGAGGTTCTATAAAAAAAAAAGACTTGAATTTTTATCATTTGGTTATGGTTAAAATCGGGTATCAATATGAAAAAAAACCGATTTATTACTGATTACTGGTTGGTTCGGGCTATTTCTTTGTATTTGATTTATCAATCGAATCGATAGTCAAACTTAAATTGTGAGATTCAGAACTACGAAAGTCAGATACCTAAAATCGGGGTAGCCGAAGGAAAGGGGGTCCGGTTCCTAAATGTAAATGCAATCCTTGCTTCTATTCTAGGATCTGAGGGAGATTATAGGAAGCACTATCAATACTTCCTAATTACCCTACCTTACTAGGGTGGTGCCCACTGACTGAGTCTTGAATTAGATTGGGTAGGTTGGTGGGAAATCAAATTGGGAGTTGCAGAAAGGGCTAAGGATAGTTTGTATTTTGTATCCAGACTCACGAGAGTCCCTGAGTACTTACTCAGGTATCCAATCAATATTGGATTGGATGGGTAATCGACTCTTAACTATAACTATTATAGTTATAGAATAACTAACTATTCTATATCTATATTCTATAATATAGAATCTAATTTTCTAATAAAAGTTGAAAAATACTTCTCCGTTTTTTGTAACACCCTGCCAAGAACGTAATGGGGTGTCCCCCGATTGTTTCACAGAAAGAAACAGAGACAGTAAGACTTGGGGGGTAGATAGAGGTATGTGATAGATAGTTAAGATAGTTATCTTTTACATCTTTATGGTATATATATATATTCTATTTATATTTATATTCCATTTTTTTTTCTTATGCTTATGAAAACTAACAAAACAAACAATGGGTCTTACTATTCCTACATCTTTCATTAGTAACATTCCTTTAAGATCTCCAAGGGTAGTTGTATATCTTGCTTTTGCTTACTGCTTTCCGATTCGACCGGAGATCCTTGTAATTAGAGTATAGGAACTCTTGTATTCATTGGATTGGTTCATCAATAGCATTAGAGCAAAATGCCATTTTGACTTTGCACCATTGATTCCACTATTATTAGTGATTAATAATGGAATAATTCCTTCATATTCATAGAGATCGGGGAGATAATTTACATGGATATAGTAAGTCTCGCTTGGGCTGCTTTAATGGTGGTCTTTACGTTTTCCCTTTCACTCGTAGTATGGGGAAGAAGTGGACTCTAGGGGTACTACTAATTAAGTTGAGTAATCAAATTGGATCAATGGTGTTTATGTTTAATGGACCGTTCCGCGAAGCGTTTTAAGATAATCCATTTCAAAAATTCTAGGGTAATCCAGTAATATAGGAACAATGATCTTTCGATCAATATTTGAATGATTTTATTCTGATGTTGTTCGTATTTCGAAACTCAAAGGAATACGCATGATAGGAAATTTTTCCAGCCGAACTCTTCCTATTCCTAAATATAATATTCGATTTCGATGAACCCGCTCTTACCATAATTATGGATATTACAATGAGGAGCAACCAACCCCTATTTTTTTATTTGTTTTTCCCTCTTGACTGTTCAAAGAGGAAGTACTGCTACTATTACGTGGATACGTACTTTCTACTGGAGATGCCATAGACGTAGTGGTTGTTCAAAGAGGTACTACGCATAATAGGATCTTGCGTCGGGTGATCCGTGCTCACTTAAGTTTTATACTTCTAGGAATCCGATTTATGCTTTATTGACTCACCTCATGTCATGGCTCAAGCATGAAAAATGGGTGGTGTTTACTACTTATTTTTCAAATCCGAAGAAGTTACTATGGAACTCCATGGGGTATCTGTTAACGGCCCAATCAATTACTTCATTTATATGGATAGATATTGTATCTAGTCTATATCAAACCCATCCATTTTTTTAATTTAATTTATACAATACAACTTTATACATGCAATACAATATTTATACAATATCAATATAATAATAGATAGTGTGGTAGAAAGAACTATATGAACCTTTCTACTACACCATCTATTATACTGTTGATTCCAGTTCTCTAATTTCATTTAAGACTTGGAATTGGAATCCCTTTTATTTCGTCAATCATTGATAAGAGCTAATAAGTCAAGTTTAATTCTAATCATTTTGACTGACTGTTTTTACGTAGATGATAAGTAAAAAAGCAGTAGGAACTAAAATGAACAGCGCAGTCGCAATAAATGCGAGAATATTGACTTCCATAATCTCATCGTTTTTTTTTGCTTCGCAATAACTCGGGATCTAATCCCATAGAAAAAAGAAAGAAAAAGATAAATATTTCTCCTGTAAATTCAATGGGTGCATCCTGATGGTTGATACTGAATCGGATCAATATTCAATATTATATTATGAATAACAATATCTGATCTATTAAATCGATTCATCGTCGAGAATTGAATAGTATAACATAGGAAGATCTTTTATCCATACCGAATCAAAAATGGGATTCCTGATCTAATCAAGAATCCCATTGAATTTCTCATCTTTTTTTTTTTCATTCTTTAGTTTCTAAAATCCATCATCTTCTTTATAAGAATCATCCGACGAGGTATCATCTGACCTGTGTTCTGTTGCCGGCCTTCCATTGGTAACAGACCTAAACAGTAGGAGTGAAATGGAAAAGGGAAGGAGTTAAGCTCGAAGCGAAGTTTTCGTAATGATCTAATCCTCCTGGAAGGCAGAGAAATGTGATAAAGGTATGGGTATGGGATGGGTCTCGATATAAAAAAAAAGATCTAATATTCCGACAAATTCTTTCTTTATTGATTTTTCTCCTTCTTCGATGAAACCCTAAAATAATATATAAAGATAAAGAAAAAAAAAATGATTCATTCCCCCTGTGGAAAAGAAACAAAAGGGGCGGATCATTGTTTGATCCTTTACTTTATATTAAAAGTAAGGACCCTCTTTTTCCTTGGATTGGGACTGAAAGCTAAATTCAGCATGCAATTTGAATAAGAATAAGATAGATAGATTGTTTTTAATTACTTTACTAATTGAGATTGCACAAAATCGTATCTCGAAAACAAAAGGGAGTAGGTTTAATAGTACTCTGCTGCCCGAGTAACTATGTTACTAAGTTAGTTAATTGTGTATCGTAGAATAAACGAGTACAATTTGTATATGTACTCCCTGGAAACGTATGGGTACTCTGTACCCTATTCCATTTCATGGATCAGAAGCAATTGAAAAAGTCAAACCAGTGGGTCTCTCTTGGAATCCCCAGTATGGCGATACCTACGACTACGTATGCCTCTCCCCCAGCAATCGGTACTAGTTCAAATAATTGAAATTCCCGTCTTTGTCCGATGAGAAATTCGAAACGAAAAACGAAATAAAAATAAATTAAGGATCCCCGCAGGAAATTCAATCCTGTCCCCGGCCCCCTCCTCACAGAAAATGGGAAGATGAATTGATGGATTCATCGGATCCGAGGTCGGGACTGACGGGGCTCGAACCCGCAGCTTCCGCCTTGACAGGGCGGTGCTCTGACCGATTGAACTACAATCCCAGGGTGAGGTATACAGCATGCATATATGTATTCTTATGCTTTCATCCGTTTCGTTTCTATTTACGAGAAAGATTATCGTGTTGTAAAAGAAACACGACTGATATACTGATATCCACATGGATACGGACTAGAGTAAGAATGACACAGATTACTGGTAATCCTACCAATATATTGATAATCTATTTTTCAATGGAAAAAGAACTCTTTTTTTCTTTACTACCTTTGCAACAAATTGGGAATCTAGATCTTTAGACAGATCAGAAGATGTGAGAAATTGGAAAGAAACCAAGGGGTATTGTAGAAAAAATGGACCCTTTATCCCTATATATTTTATATTTTATTCCCATATATCCTTAGAATACTTTTAGAATATGAATATATGGGGCATTCTAAATAATGGGCATTTCTGGAGGACAAATTTGGTTATCATGGATCGGCGAATTAGTGGGCCGAGCTGGATTTGAACCAGCGTAGACATATCGCCAACGAATTTACAGTCCGTCCCCATTAACCGCTCGGGCATCGACCCAGGAAGAACAAATTCTAGGCTTATTGATAATCCATGATCAACTTCCTTTCGTAGTACCCTACCCCCAGGGGAAGTCGAATCCCCGCTGCCTCCTTGAAAGAGAGATGTCCTGAACCACTAGACGATAGGGGCATACCTGCCCGATCGCCATCATACTATGTTCATAGTATGAGCAGTTTTTTGGAATTGTCAATATAATATAATGTAATGTATAATTATAATGGGATGACTAGATCCGCAAAATCTTTCCTGCTTCTACGATTCCATAGAATTTTTGATTTTAATTCATGAAATGAACCATCCCGTCCTATATCCTATATATATATATAACGAAGTATGGGATCCCCTCAGGAAATGATTTGTTCGACAGACAGAAAAGGTAAGTCAAACCTTTCTTCCATTTTTACTCATCAACTCACTCATCGTTAAGATGGGATATAACCTATCTTTATCTCACACTAATACTAAGCCAGGAAATTAAAAAACGATAGAATGCTTTTTTTGATCGATTCAAAAAGATGATGTAGAACTGGTAAATCAGGGAAGGGATTCGCTGAAATATTTTGAATCGATGTCAGATTGGTACATGTATCAATCAAGTGAATCTCATCTGGATGGGTCAATAAAAGCAAAGCAATTAGTATAGGCCCGGCCCTGAAAGAATTCATTGCATTACCATTGCTATTTATCAAATATACAAAAGAAATATATAAATAATATAAATAATCATTTTTTTTTTTTCATAGAATCTCATAGGTATAGGTAAATCCAATTTCTTGTTCCTGAGTGAATCCCTATGCATACATGTATATATGTACATATAGTATATATATGGATCATGTAGTAGACTCATAGCAGCGAGTGGCTTCTTCCTGAATTGAATAAAACGGGCCCTTTTAACTCAGTGGTAGAGTAACGCCATGGTAAGGCGTAAGTCATCGGTTCAAATCCGATAAGGGGCTTTTTCCACGAAGCTCCAGTTTGCAGTCTTAGTGTTCATTATTCAGCAGAGAAAAGAGAGATTTTTTATATTTATTTGTAATAAATATATCTAAGGTAACTGCCCACATAATGAGTTATTATTTATTATTCAAAATAAATTATAGAATGAGTTATAGGTACAAAGTTGAACATTTGTTCATTATGATGATAAGTAATTGCCCTAATCTTATTAGGGGGACCACTATGTTGTCATTACAGGGTATACTTCTCCTCATTTTTCATTATTCCTGTTTTTTTGGTCCTGGTACATATATATTTTAGATACCCAATTCAGATTATGAATCAGCAAACCAAAACATTCCGACTTCTCCACTGTTCCAATAAAATCGATCGGAAAAGAAAATTTAGAAATCAATAAAAGAAAAAGTAAGTGGACCTGACCCATTGAATGGTGACTATATCAGCTATTCTTATATAAAAAAATATTCATATTCAATAGAGATGAAATTGTGGAAGCCGGGCCTTTTTTTTATTTCCTTGGACCACGCAAGAATTTGTCGATATTTCCGATTGAATCTTCTTGTTCCTAGATGACCCATAGGAATAAATCGCCCATCCCTTTCCTCCACAAAGAAATGTTTATTCCGAGTCACAAGAACAGTCTATTTTTCAATATCTTTTTTTGGTTCCAGAAAAAGATCGGTTTATATCCATATAGGACTTAGATATAGATATCGGGTCACATAACTTCATGTATCAAATATTTCCATATGGATGCATCAGATATTTTTGTTCCGCTAATGTAATGGAGAACGAATGTGAGAACGGGACTTTCATTTCCAATCTCCACTTCCTATTTAATTTCTATTTAGGGGCAGGGACAAAAGATATTGGGAATATTTCCCTTTTTTTCTGCCGGAGTAAAGAAGGATATATTTTAAATCCCCTTTTTTTATTCTACTCGCGAAAATGGGGAAAGGTATAGTCTGGTATTTTAGATTCATCCGAAGGAAATATAACTAAGCTAAAGAAAACAATAAGAAACAAAAAACAATCAAATCAAATAAAGGAAAGAAGTTGAGTTTCGTTATATATAAATGATACCATAATATATGATACCGTAGTCGTTTAGTATACCCTAAATGAAATTAGGAGAATCCATAGAAATATTTATTGATCTTTTCTCAATATCATATCACGAATGAAATCCAAGAATAAGATTAGTTGATGAAACGGAGAGATAGATCGGTAGAACAACTGGTAGCGAAAGAAAGGATCTCCTGTTCCTTGACAGTTATCTCATCAAATATTATCTGATTGATGAGTCAGAAGACAATTTTGGGTTCATATGTTTATTAAGAATAGGAAATACTAATTGAAGCAAGCTCATAGATTTACTTGTGGTTCGGCTGTAG